TCATACAGCATTACATAACACAATTTCCAACAAGAATTTTTTATTTTTATAACTTGGTATTCATAAATCTGCGTATCTAGAAATTCATTTCGGATAATTGAACCTTTTCAAACTGTTTCTTTTTAAGAACCAAAAAGATTTGTGCCAAAATAATAGATGCCAAGAAGAGCAAAAGGCCTTGTACGCGTAATGGATCTTGAAGGACTATTTCCGCATTCCCCTGACCAAATCCACCCACATTAGGATTACTCGTTAAGGGTTGATCCAGTTTGAGAGATTCACCCTCAGAAACAAGAAGTTCTGGTCCTGGAGGGATAATATCAATCACTTGACGTCCATCCAATGCATCCACTATGGTTATTTCGTATCCCCCTTTTTCTTTTCGTATGATTTTGCTTACTATACCCGCCGCTGTAGCGTTATAAACATTATTGTTACTCTTGCTTCCGTCGGGATAAATCTGACCCCTTCCCCTGTTTCCGCCTACGTATATGGGATATTTTAAGAAGTGAACATCTTTCTTAGTAGCGGGGTCCGGGGAAAGAATAGGAAAGGTGATTTCACTATATTTTTGACCAGGAACAGGACCTATCACAAGAATATTTTTTTTAGTGGAGCGATAGCTCTGAAAAGACAGATTTCCCATCTTTTCTTTAATCTCGGGCGAAATACGATCGGGGGGGGCTAATTCAAAACCCTCAGGTAAAATAAGAACAGCCCCTACATTCAAAGCCCCCTTTTTACCATTAGCAAGAACTTGTTTCAGTTGCAGATCATAAGGAATTCGAACAACCGCTTCAAATACAGTATCGGGCAGTACCGCTTGTGGAACCTCGATATCCACGGGTTTGTTCGCCAAATGGCAATTGGCACATACAATACGGCCCGTCGCTTCTCGTGGATTTTCATAACTCTGCTGTGCAAAAATGGGATACGCATTTGAAATGGATGCCCGAGTTATTATATATATGATGAGCGATACGGAAATGAATCGAATAATATCTTCCTTTATCGAAGAAAAAGTATTTCTAGTTTGCATGGTCCAATCATTGATCCACAAAATTTCTACAATAAAATTAGATAAAGAACTATACTAGTGACTTATCTACGATTCTGCTATTTAGTGAAATAATTTGGGTGGAATATTGAAGGAATACCCCGGGCCCGGGGTGGCTAGAAAGAATAAGTCCTTTTTTTCCTCTTTTACTTATGTACAACGTAATAAACATTATAATTGGACCGTTCGATCATTTTTCAATCATTCATTGAATGATAAATCACTACAAGTGACGGAGAGACGCGATTTAAATAACGAAAAATAAAATATTTAAAAAATGTATCTAAAATAACTGGAAAAGTAGAAACAAGACCAGATATAATTTGATTATAATGATCAAATCCAAAATCTCTGTAGATAGAGCCAATTATTAGTTCCCAACCATGGGGCGAATGGAATCCTATGCATAAATCGGTTAATAAAAGAATAGAAAAAGCTTTTATTGTGTCGCTTAAATTATATATAAATTCTTGAAGACAAGAGTTAAGAAAAATAAGGTCTTCATTAGCTAGAATAGAATAAAGACTTAGAATAAGGAAATATATTATATTTGTTGAGAAATGGAAAATCGTATGTATACGACTCTCATTGTGTTCCTTGATCAATTGGATCGTTTCTTTGTAGACTCCAGCATGAAGCTTTTCTAAACGCCCTTGTGGGTAGTCCTTTATCATTTCGTCGAAGAGGGATAGTTCCTCTAATTCTATGAATTTTTTTATAATACCCTTTTCTTCAATATCATTCAAAAAAATTTCGGAGGGCCTAGTATTCCACCAATTATTAACCCAAGATTCCAGATTTTTGTTAAATGTAAATGAGAGAGCGATCCACCAAGGCAAAAATACTATAGATGCAAGATATATAAGGGAAATAAATTCTTTCTTTTTTGCCATTTGCCTGCCCGTCTGTGAATTTTGAAATGAACTCGGCTCATTCGTCGACTCTATCAGTTCTATTACATTACAAGTCTCGAGTCTATATCCCTATTTTTTATTTGTGATTTGGTACAGTGTTTGGTCCTTGAATTTAGAAAGAATAGAGAAATAGAATACTAAAGGGTCCATGAATGACTAAATAAGCTCGAATATTCTATATAATATTCTTTCAATATTAATTTTTCAAATTCGAAACAATTGTCTCCGTTGGATGACTGCCCAAAAGAGCCATTCAAATAATATAGATTATTTGAATGTCGAGACGCAAGAACTCCCCGGTGACCCGCAGTACAGGAATAATTAAAATAAATTCTTTATTCCGAAATCTTGTGCTATATAAATAAGATGAATCTATTATTTCAATTTCTTAGTTCTGTTGTTAATGAATTGATTTCAGTGGATTTAATTAACTACGCATAAAAAAAAAACAATTTCGTTGTTCCATGTACGTTTACTTTTTTTGTTCTAATCAGAGTTCAGCAGAAACTTACATTAAGTTTTGCTATAGAAAAAAGAGAATTCTTGAGTTATCATTTTTTCTTTACCTTTTGCTAAGAATAAGAAAGCTTTCACTTTTTTCAAAAAACTTCAATTGGTACACGCAAGAAATAGGCCAATTCAGCGGCTTTCTGTTCAATTTCTCGTAGAGTAAAATTCTCGTCGATACGAGTCAAGGGAATGGACCCCTGGCCTCTTATTTCGATATAAAGTATAGGACGAGAAAAAAAACCCTCTTTAACTTCCATTCTGATAGATTGAATGTCTTTCATAAGGAATCGCAGGAGGATCCGACGATTTTTTCCAGGAAATCCCCAACGAAAAATACACACTATTCCTTCTTTTATATCGAATCGATCATAACCGCTACCCACATTCCACGCAATTGTGCACCACAAATATGAACTAATAAAAAGACCTGCAATTCCATAGAAAGACATCACGATTCCTTGTGGAAAAAAAAGGATTTGCTGAGAGGGAAATAACGGTATAAAATACCTACCAAGATAACTATAAAATCCAACCATTAAAAACCCTAATGAACCTAAAAAAAGGATAAAGGCCCAGCAGAAATTACTCGGTTTTCTAGACCCCGCTATAAGTTCTATCCATATCCAGTCTGATCGCCAACTCATACTATAACTAGACCTATTTGCATTGTATTGTAATTGGGAGGTAACATAACCCCAATAAATTTGACTTTAATTTTTTGTTTCCGAAGTAACCCTCATCAACTAGTACTATTATGATGTGAAGCTTTAGGAGTAATTCATCAATTGCTTCTAAAAAATAATATCCCTTTCATATGTATATAGCCCCACCCAGACATGTGGATATATTTACTTTATGTTTCAGAAATATTACCGATACCTATTTACCTATTTATTTTCAAAAAGCTATAAGTCATTTACTCATATATGATGTTTATGCATACGAGCTTCTGCTCGGAGGAAACTACCCGTTCTACTAAATAGATATTTGTGTTATGCTCCAAGTAAGCCTAAGTCTTAAAAAAAAGAGAAAAAAAGAAGATTGAACCCCATAATAGCTAAAAAATCTTGTTTTTTTGAACATGAAGAGATAAAGAAACCATAGCAATTGCCGGAAATACTAAGCCCACTAAAGGCACAAAAATAGCGGGTAAGTTGCTGATAGTTGTCATAGAATGGTTACCTCGATTTAATATTTATATCTGTTATTTTTTGTTATATTAACATTTTAACCTGTTATAAAGATATCTTATACTTCATATATAATTATACTAGTATAATTATATATGAAGTGAGTATTGAATATATACAAGGAATACAAGGAGATTTAAAATATAATAGGGAGTAAAAATAGTACTATAATAATCTATTATAGTAAGTATATAATAAATGGAAATCAAAAATGTAAATAAATGGGCTTATTCATCTTTCGATATGAAATAGATGTATGATAATCCACTTCTTTATTATTTTTTTTTTATTATTGGTCTGTTCTATTTATTCTAATTTTTTTTAATATCGATAAAAAAAGACCCATAATTCTTTCTACAATTCAATCTTATGTTACTAACGAAAAATACATTCTTCAGACTTTTACTTTCATTCCTATAAACTAAATAACTACTTAGTCGCCCCGAAACAAATAATAAACTGTATAATAAAATTTAATAATAAATTAAGGATTATACGTTTCTACTTGAATTTTCATTCAAAGGAAAGAAAGCATGGAGCTGAAATAATTCACTCAGAACTCCCTTTAAAGGATTACGTGGTACGATTGGATCAAATAAGCCCTTTTGGAATAAATATTCAGCTACTTGTGAACCCTCAGGTACTGTCTTATTCAATGTTTGTTCAATTACTCTTTTACCAGCAAATGCAATGTAGGCATCGGGTTCGGCAATAATGATATCCCCCAACATACCAAAACTAGCTGTCACCCCACCCGTAGTAGGAGATGTAAGGATTGCTACATAGAATAACTTTTTATTTGATTGATAATCATATAAAACAGAAGATATTTTAGCCATTTGCATCAAGCTCAAACTTCCTTCTTGCATGCGTGCTCCTCCGGAAGCACACACTAGAATAAGGGGTACAAATTGATTGGTAGCATACTCGATCAAACGTGTTATTTTCTCACCCACTACAGATCCCATACTACCCCCCATAAACTGAAAATCCATAACCCCAATGGCTACGGGAATACCATTTAGTTTACCTGTACCTGTTTGAACAGCCTCAGTTAATCCTGTCTTTCTTTGATAAGAATCAATACGATCTTTATAAGGTTCTTCCTCTGAATGAAATTCAATAGGATCCAGAGAGGCCATGTCTTCATCCGTAGGGTCCCAAGTACCCGGATCAATCAAAAGTTCGATTCTACCCGAACTACTCATTTTCAAATGACATCCACAATGTTCACAAATATTCATTTTTGATTTCAAAAATTTCTTATAATTTAATCCAAAACAATTTTCGCATTGAACCCACAAATGCCTGTATTTTTGAGTTACATCT